ACTGAATCACATGAAATTTTAGCCAACTCCATATTTGAAATGAAATGTATGAACTACGTATGAACGAAGAAATAAAGAAAATTTTCTACTTAAATTGGAAGTTGCAACAGATCAAGATCAAAATGGAAAGGAGTTGATAGAACAATCCTAGAAACAGAATTCTGTCACTTAGACTTATTAAGGTCATAGGGTTTTGTATAGAATCGCAAAACAAAAAAAATGATTAAAATTATACCATTATTATGATATTACATATTCGAATTTGAGAAAAAGAAAAAGATTCGGTATTTGGGAGACAAAGACAAAAAATCCGATAGAATCCATTTTTGAGCACTTAACCATCTTAGGGATTTCGTTGTTCAAAAAACGATTCAAAGAGAAGAGAGATATTTGTACTTTACTGATTACTGATTTTTGAGTAGAATACAATTTGAAGTGTATTGTATAAGAAGGGTTGCATTTATTAAACACGTATCCAGATAGCTATAATATCCGACTTCTCTTTTATTGCCGGTTCTATTCGGAACAGCCCCGGCCGTGCTCTATCAAAAGAGAATTTCTATTCAATACATGAAGTAGGATAATTTTATGATAATTCCCTATCGACAACATATCTAAATAAACATATCTAAATAATAGATATCTGTGTAACAATTTATGTTCTGGGGTTTACATATACTCATATGTTTTGTTATAATTGAAGTTGAGAAAGATTTTTTGATTGAAAAAATCAATACTGATTGGTTCTGTCTCAATTTTGATTTTTTTATGTTATTAGGAAAACACAATTTGAAATTCAAATCCCAGAATCGTTCATGAATTCGAAGTAAGGAGTCAATAGTTAATGGTTCAAATTTATCGGCTGAAAATACACAATGCTAAAAACATTCTCTCGCTTTTCTATTGAGAAATCAAATGTGTATTTTCAGATACTATACAATAAATTGAAGGGGTGCCAACCAAAAGGGGGTTTGTAATAAAAGGATTAAGGAAAACAGAAGTCAAAATGCAAGTACAATCAAAATTCAGTAATCCGGCAAATTTGCATCTATTTTGTATCATTTTGGCGGCATGGCCGAGCGGTAAGGCGGGGGACTGCAAATCCTTTTTCCCCAGTTCAAATCCGGGTGTCGCCTGATTACCAAAAAACCCGAAATCTCTTCTTCTTTTCTGTTCTGCTGATAGAACTCGCAGAAGGCTTAGCATAGGAAACAGGCTGTTGATACTTTGTTTGATTCGAAATTATTCTTATTCCTACATGTTCCCATTTCCTTGAGATGTTACTATGTATTTTGCTTGTGTTTTTAATCTTTCCTGATTCGAAATCATAATCGATTTTTTCGATTAGTTTCTCAATAGTGTTCGGTCAGAACCCCTTTTTGACTCTGCGCCATTGATTCCACTATTATTAGTGAAGAATAATGGAAGAATTCCTTCGTATTTATAGAGATAGGGGACATAATGCACATGGATATAGTAAGTCTCGCTTGGGCTGCTTTAATGGTAGTCTTTACATTTTCCCTTTCACTCGTAGTGTGGGGAAGAAGTGGGCTCTAGAAGTACTACTAATTAAGTTCAGGAATCAAACCGTATCAATTGTTTTATAGATCGTTCTGCAACGCATTTGAAACTATTTCAAATCCAAATCTCTGAATTTGGAATCCCATTGGATTCCAATCGAGTAATCTATGATATGAATCATACTCTTTCAATTATAGAGATATTTCATCGATTCCCGCCTTTGTATTTCGAAAAGAAAGGGATTCAGATGATTGGAAATTTATTCCAACCTCAAATTCTTCCGAAATTTTCTATTTCAATCAACGGGAATGCGCTCTTACTATCTTTATAGATGGATACTGAGGAAGACCGGACCTTTTTTTTTTGATTTCTTTCCCTCTTTACTCTTCAAAGAAGAAGTCGTTTTGTTACGTGTATACGCACTTTCTATGAGAAATGATATAGAGATGGTAGTTGTCTAAGGAGAGACTAGGCAATAATAAGATCTTGACTCGGGCGAGTCATGGGCATTTACCCTTTGGTTTCTAATTTGAAAAAGGCGATTTATGCTTTATCGACTTATTTCATATCATGGTTTGGGCGTTAAAAATAGGCAAAGTTTCCCCTTCCTTATTAGTCAAAAGGAAGGAATTTAGAATCCTAAGATAAGAATTATTTCAGATTGATCGGAACAAATAGATGTAGCAAATTGGGTGTTATGTCAATTACATACAATATATGGAATTAATAGACACATATATGATATGTATGATAGGAAGAGAATATTGTAGATTAATCTATAGAAACTTAAGCCTTTATCTTTATTCTAGATTACAACTTTATAGACTAGACTAAGAAAGAGATAGATAGTATGGTAGAAAGATGCATCTTTCTACCATACTATCTATCTCTTAGAAAACTGCTGATTATAGTGCGCTCATTTCATTTAAGTTAAGACGTGAGGAATCCTTTTCATTTGACTTCGTCCATTTTTGATAAGAACTCAGAAGGAAAGTTTCATTCAAATTCATTTGAAAATTCAATTGAATTAATCATTTTGGCTGACTGTTTTTACGTAAATGATAAGCAGAAAGGCGGTAGGAACTAGAATGAATAGTGCAGTAGCAATAAATGCAAGAATATTTACTTCCATAATCTCATCGGTTTTTTACTTCGCAATAACTCGGGATTTAATCCCCTAGAGATGATAAATCTTTCGGCTGTAAATTCAATGAATGAATTACCTCTCGATGATCTTGAATTGGATCAATATCATGAATAACAATATCTGATCTATCAAATCAACCCGTCGTCAAGACTTGAATAGTATAACATAGGAAGTTCTTTTATCCATACCGAATCCAAATTTGGATTCCTGACTCAATCAATCCAAAATTCCTTTATTTATCATCCGTTTCCTTGTTTTTTTCTATAACCTACCTTGCGTCTTCCTTGGACAATCATCTGATGAAGGATCATCAGATTGCCTTTCCACTTCGATTCATTACATAGTTCCAAACCTAAACAAACAATAAAAGCGAAATGGAAAAAATAGGAAAGCAAAAAGGAGTCTTTATTTCTTTTTGCTTTGGGAATGAAAGTATGCCCCTCGACACCCTTTACTAGTTCATATAGAAGGGAAAAATGAATTGATGTATTTATTTGATTTTGATCCGTCGGGACTGGCGGGGCTCGAACCCGCAGCTTCCGCCTTGACAGGGCGGTGCTCTAACCGATTGAACTACAATCCCGGGGAAAGGAAATAGGGGATCTAGCAGAAAATTTGATTCTTTTTTTTTTATCTTCGTGGGGTCTTTCTGAAGGACAGGGGGTTTATACCATCTCATGGTAGATTGGCGGATTATTGGGCCGAGCTGGATTTGAACCAGCGTAGACATATTGCCAACGAATTTACAGTCCGTCCCCATTAACCGCTCGGGCATCGACCCAGGAAGAATCAATTTTAGGCTTATTGGTAATCCATGATCAACTTCCTTTCGTAGTACCCTACCCCCAGGGGAATTCGAATCCCCGCTGCCTCCTTGAAAGAGAGATGTCCTAAACCACTAGACGATGGGGGCCAACTTGACCAACCGCCCTCATACTATGATCATAGTATGATCAGTTTTTTGAAATTGTCAATATAATGGAATGATCAGATCCGGGGGATCTTTCCGTTTTTCAGAATTGTATAGAATTTTTGGATTCGTCATTTCTATTCATGAATCGTTCATTAGAATCGACATTCTCTATATAAATCGAATCTAGTAAGCGTAAGCGGGAGCAAAATCAAAAAGTTATCAAAAATTTTCTTTAAGACTTTAGTTCAAGGGGACGAGTAGAATCTCTTCATGACATGATTCGATGAAATATCTTGAAATTAATTTTATGTCAAATTGGTAAGTGTACGTGTATGTTATGTATCAATCAAGTGAATTTTGTTTTCATTAAGAATCATCTCAATAAAAGAAATTAGGGCCGGTCTTGAAACAATTCATTTTACCCTAGACTTTCTAGGAAAATCCATTTCATTATTCAAAAATCAGCCACTAGCCACTATGAGTATACTGTATCTATTTATATGTATATAATATATTTGCATATAGAGATTTTATCTACATAGTGACTCGTTCGGGAATGAAATCAAATAAGCCCTTTTAACTCAGTGGTAGAGTAACGCCATGGTAAGGCGTAAGTCATCGGTTCAAATCCGATAAGGGGCTTTTTTTTTTTTATTTGGAATACAAAAGGAACTAACTAGATAATACGTTATCATTATACTGAGTTAGAGTATAGTAGTTCTAGTTAAAAAATGAAACATTTGTTCGGAAAATTTTCATTATTAGGAATAATCCTAAGCCGCCTCTTGAATCGCCAAAGATCCCTATTTTCCATTATACCAAGCAAATCCATCGGAAAGATTCGAAATCAACAAAACAAAAGAAAAAGTAAGTGGACCTGACCCATTTAATTATAACTATATCCGCTATTCTGATATTAAAATTCGATAGAGATGAAATTTGAATTAGAACAGCCGGCCCACCTCCTTTTTTTAATTTCATTTCTTTGGACTTGGAAAGAATTTGTCGATATTTCCGATTCAATCTTCTTGTTCCTAGATTTTTTATGGGAATAACAATTTATTCCCCTCCTCTACAGAAAAACCTTTCTTTCAAGTCACAAGATAAGAACCATTTCCACTATCTTTCTTTGATTCCAGATCAAGATGAATTTCTATCTATCTAAGTCTATTTAGATGTATAGCTATCAGATCACGGCTTCATGTACCAAACATTTCTATATTGCCGCATCCGATATTTTTGTTACGACAGTGTAATGGATGCGAGAAAGAGACTTTCCTTTCAAGTCTTCTATTTTTGTTTATTGAATTTAACGAAAAAAAAAGAGGGAAGGGGGGAGGAAAGTCTCTTTCTTTCTAAGAGATAAGACTCAATAGAAAAATATTGAAAGCGTCTTTTTTGCTTTGACCCGTGGGAAGA